AACAAGGGTTTCAGAAAGCGAGAATAAATAAAGGGTAGGTGCAGAGACTCAATGGAAGCTGTTCTAACAAATGGAGTTGGCTGCATTGTGTTCATAAAGGAATCCTTCCATCGAAACGTCCGAAAAGATGAAAGATAAACCTATATACATATGTATACTTACTGATGTATACTTACTGAAATACTATCGCCAAATGATTAAAAATGATTAATGACGACTCCAACCGGTTCTATAATTTTTTTATATCTATTTATATGATATAAAAAAAAAAGAATTAAATATTCATTGATCAAAACATTCACTCCATCATAGTCCGATAAATCTTTTTATTTTGAAGAATTTAATTTTTTAATCGGATTAAGAATAAAGATAGAGTCCCATTTTACATGTCACTATCGACAACAAAGAAATTTATAGTAAGAGGAAAATCCGTCGACTTTAGAAATCGTGAGGGTTCAAGTCCCTCTATCCCCAAAAAGACCTGGTTGCCTCCCTAATTATTTATCTTCTCATTTTGTTAGTGACTCAAAATTGTTTATAGTTCTCAGTCATTCTCACTCTACTATTTCACAAACCGATCTGAGCGGAAATTTTTTTTATTATCACATCATAAGCCTTATATGTGATATATATGATACGTGTACAAATGAGCATCTTTGAATAATGTATAAAATTTAAATAATTAACAATCCATATCATTATTTGTATTATTTGTACTGTATTGAAACTTACAAAGTTTTCTTTTTGAAAATACAAGAAATTCTACCAGGGCCTGGATATTACTTTGTAATATCTTTTCATTTTTTTAATTGACATAGACCCAAGTCCTATATTAAAATAAAACGAGGATGATGCGTCGTGAATGGTCGGGATAGCTCAGCTGGTAGAGCAGAGGACTGAAAATCCTCGTGTCACCAGTTCAAATCTGGTTCCTGGCACATGAGTAATTTGTATGAGTATATATTTTACAAATTAATTGATATGGGTCGACATACATATTCAGTGATCTAGTTATAGATCATGATACATACTTATCCATCTAAGTGTCGGAGCTATACCCCTTCCCCTTACTAATTAAGTTTTATGTATCTAAAACGGGTAAAAGAAACGATGGATATTGTGTATTTTTTGTATTTTTATTTTTTGTATTTTAAAGTATACAAAAGAAACGAATTAAATTTTGTTTCTTCTTACTTTTTTATTTGTTCGTGTCTCCGCCAGTAAAAAAAAATGTTACGACTTCATACATAGTCGAAAGGGTAAATTTCAATTGTTTAGTTGAAAGACCAAAAAGCAGAGTCTAGGTGAGGGGCGGGAATAGCCAAGATTGATCTCAGATACAGTACAAAATATTATTTCATTCTATTTTGCATATTCTATTTCTTTATTTCTTTCCTATGTTACTTTCTAGAGCCCTTCTAAGTGATGTGCGCGGTACATAGTTCATGATGTGGAACTCTTTTAATTTCATCCTATTGGCTCGGCTCATCCAAAAAAGTATCTTCAAAATTTGATAATTTCAATGAACCCTCTAATTTTTTTTTAGCCCACCTAATGAATGAAACGTCAATTACTCTGTTTGGTCTATAAGAGAACGTCCAAATATTCTTTTAATACCTGGAGTTGGAGAAATGAATATTTGTTTCTGATTATTCAATGAGCATCTTGTATTTCATAAAAATTGGGTGCAATATAATCCTTACGTAAAGGCCAGCCTATCCAACTTTCAGGCATTAAGATACGTTTCAGGCGTGGATGATTATCATAAAATATTCCCAGCATATCATAAGATTCCCTTTCTTGAAAATCTGCGCTTTTCCAAACCCAGAAAACAGATGGAATTCTAGGATTACTCCTTGGGGCAAATACTTTTATGCATACCTCTTCCGGTTGATCTATACCATACTCTATTCTGGTAAGATGGTAGACACTAGCTAACAGCCCGCCTGGTGCTACATCATAAGCACATTGCGAACGTAAATAATTGTAACCATATACATATAAAATGACGGCAATCGAATGCCAGTCCTCGGGCTTTATTTGTAAAGTTTCGATTCCTTGGTAATCGAAACCCAAAGATCTATGAACTAACCCGTGTTTGACTAACCAAGCAGACAAACGACCCTGCATCTTTTTTATCTCTCCCAGATTGTTATTTGTATTAAGTATTTCACATTTACGATGAAATTTATGAAGATTGACTCGCTCTTTATTAGTCTGTACATTTGTTATTCTGTACAATACATTTGTTATTCTGTACAAAAGGATCTTGCCTAATTCACTAATTCCTGGGCAGATACTGAACTTTTATATTTGAAAAAAATTTCAGGAGGGATCTCTGAGGTCGAGGGTGGTTCATAGAGCAATCCTTGATCATAATTTCCGGTATGAGTACTACGTCCAAGACGAAACTTGTGACTGGTAGTAAAACACCGATTTCCCTGTTGAGATCGAATTCGATCCTCATAGATTTCTCGAGATATTTTCTTACGAAGTTTTG